TCTGGCGTTGAGGGAATTGCACGTATAGAGATTCAAAAACGAATCGATGTGATTCAGGTCATAATATATATGGGATTCCCAAAATTATTAATAGAAAGTAGACCCAAACGAATCGAAGAATTACAGATACATGTACAAAAAGAACTTAATTGTGTAAACCGAAAACTCAATATTGTTATCACAAGAATTTCAAATCCTTATAGGAACCCTAATATCCTTGCAGAATTTATAGCTGGACAATTAAAGAATAGAGTTTCTTTTCGTAAAGCAATGAAAAAAGCTATTGAATTAACTGAACAGGCAGATACAAAAGGAATTCAAGTACAAATTGCGGGACGTCTTGATGGAAAAGAAATTGCACGAGTCGAATGGATTCGAGAAGGTAGGGTTCCTCTGCAAACCATTATCGCTAAAATTTATTATTGCTCGTATACAGTTAGAACTATTTATGGGGTATTGGGCATAAAAATTTGGACATTTCTAGACAAGAAATAATAAACCCTTACTTGACTTGGTTTTTCCATTCTACCCATTGCTAGAAGAAAACAAAAAAGAACAAAATCCTTCATTCTTTTTTTTTGTTTAATCAAAACAAAAAGAAACAATTCTAATTCTATTAACTATTAAATTAAAATAGTAAAATATTAATTTAATAATTTCTAATTTTACACTTTTTACACTATAGAATTAATTTAATATTAATAATTTAACTAGATTAATAATTTAACTAGATATGGCTATTTCTAATTCTTCTAATTCTATTTATATAGGGTTGAATAAAATTAAATAAAATAAAAAATTGAGTAATATAATTGCTATGCTTAGTGTGTGACTCGTTGGTTTTTTAGAGTCCGGATAAAAAAGAAAAAACGGACTGACCAGAGTATGAACTAATAATTATACAACTAATAACCAACCCATCACTTTGCATTATCTGGATACAAAAAAAGAGTCAAGATATGATATATTAGTCATATCATTGTAGCAATTAAAATCCTTTTTGCACAAACAAAAAAAACCAATCTGATTATGCTTTAGAAATAAAAATAGAAAATTATGCAGATAAGTGGAAGGGTGAAAGAAAGAAAAAGAATATCAATGATATAAAATTCCAATATGTAAGGTCTATGAGTCATCACATAAAAGCTAATGTAGTAAAGCATCCATACCAATTGATTTAAAATTAAACTAATCTGTTGATAAAACAAAAAATCAAGAGCCTTGATTCACTCCAGACTGAGAAGATTGACTCAAGAACAATTTTTATTTTATTAGAGGCTCCATTGGAAAAATAAGACCTAAACATTAATTGAGAAGTGATGGGAACGATGTAACCTGTAAATACATAAGATTTTACTGAAAACAAATCTTAATGATTTATTGGGAGGATAGCGAAAGGAACCAGAAGACAATCGATTTATTTTATTATGAGAGATCATGGGTTACCTCTACAAATAAAATAACTATTGAAAGACTAAATATGCAAGAGGAAATATTCGCCCGCGAAGATTTGTTTTATATTCTTTTTGATTGCTAAATTTGATCAATCTGATATCCTAATTCGAATATATAAAAAAATTTGTTACAACCTTATATTATAACAAATAACAAAAACAAGATTATCGAAAATAAACAAATAAAATAGAAAAAATTCTTCTAGTTATAGACATTAATTATAGAGAATTTTTTCTATTTATATCTAGAACTATTAGATCTAGAACTAGTAGAACTCTAAAATAGAATATAGATTCTAATTTATATATATTAGATAGATACAAATTTTTATTCTACTAATATTCTATTCTATCTAATATCCTATTCTAATAATCTAATAATCTAAGATTTTAATACTAATAAATAGATCTAATAAGTAAGAAATAAATTAAAATAAATAGATTTAACTAAATTAAGTGAAATATCAAAGAATACGATGATTTAATATATTATTTTATTCGTAAAAGACATGGATATTTTTTTTTTAATCATTTCATTCGCGAGGAGCTGGATGAGAAGAAATTCTCATGTCCGGTTCTGTAGTAGAGATGGAATTGAGATGAGAAAGAACCATCAACTATAACCCCAAAAGAACCCGATTCCGTAAACAACATCGAGGAAGAATGAAAGGAATAGCTTTTCGAGGAAATCGTATTTGTTTTGGAAGATATGCTCTTCAAGCACTTGAATCTGCTTGGATTACATCTAGACAAATAGAAGCCGGACGACGAGCAATGACACGAAATGCACGCCGCGGTGGAAAAATATGGGTACGTATATTTCCCGACAAACCCGTTACTTTAAGACCTACGGAAACACGGATGGGTTCGGGGAAAGGATCTCCCGAATATTGGGTAGCTGTCGTTAAACCGGGTAGAATACTTTATGAAATGGGCGGAGTAGCAGAAAATATCGCAAAAAAGTCTATGTCAATAGCAGCATCAAAAATGCCTATACGAACTCAATTCCTTATTTCAAAATAGGAATATAGAACCAAAGGAAAAAGACCTTTTGTATACTAAAAAAAAGTGGAAGTTTCTTTTTTTGTTTTGGACAAACAATATATCTTTTTTTTCCTTTGCATTTAAATAACAAATAAATAAAAAAAAAAAAAATGATATGATCCAATCTCAGACCCATTTGAATGTAGCAGATAACAGCGGAGCCCAAGAATTGATGTGTATTCGAATCATAGGGACTAGTAATCGCCGATATGCTCATATCGGTGACGTTATTGTTGCTGTGATCAAGGAAGCAGCACCAAATTCACCTCTAGAAAGATCAGAAGTAATCAGAGCTGTAATTGTACGTACTTGTAAAGAACTTAAACGTAATAACGGTATAATAATAAGATACGATGACAATGCTGCAGTTGTCATTGATCAAGAGGGAAATCCAAAAGGAACTCGAATTTTTGGTGCAATTGCCCGGGAATTGAGACAATTAAATTTTACTAAAATTGTTTCATTAGCACCTGAGGTCTTATAAGATAAAAAATTAGACGATATAAGATAGAAAATTTCAGATTAAGAGGAGACCATGATATAGTTATAGTATTTAGTATTATAGTTATAGTATTTTAATTAGTTGAATAAAAACGAAATAGAATTAATCAAATCAAATTAATTAGTAAATTGTGTTTCACGCATATACCTTTAATTAAATAATAAGAAAATGAAAATTCAGAGATTAAATAAAATAATTAATTAACAAAAACCAAGAGTATGTTGATTATATCAAAACTAGCGAAAAATAATAATTTTAGTTTATCATGGGTAGGGATCCTATTGCTGAGATAATAACCTCTATACGAAATGCTGACATGAATAGAAAAGGAATCGTTCGAATAGCAGCTACTAACATCACCGAAAACATTATTAAAATACTCTTACGAGAGGGTTTTATTGAAAATGTAAGGAAACATCGGGAAGAAAACAAAAAATTTTTGGTTTTAATCCTACGCCATAGAAGGAAGAAGAAAGGACCATATAGAACTAGTCTAAATTTAAAACGAATCAGCCGACCAGGTTTACGAATTTATTCTAACTATCAAAAAATTCCTAGAATTTTGGGTGGGATGGGCATTGTAATTCTTTCTACTTCTCGAGGTATAATGACAGACCGGGAAGCTCGACTCGAAAGAATTGGCGGAGAAATCTTGTGTTATATATGGTAATCTTTTTAATATCCGAATTTGACCCAAACTTCTTATTTATTTGTTAAAAAAAAAAAGAGATTTAAAGAATAGGTTTCTAATACCATTCCTCTCGATTCCTCTTACATTAGTTAATACTTCAAGAGGATTTGCGATGGGATGAAAGAACAAAAATGAATTTTGGAAAGTTTAATTACTAAATCTGAATCACTTTTTCAATTTCAATAATATGTTCCAAGTTCGTTTAGATAATCAAGATCTGGTTTTAGGTTATCTTTTAGCCAAGATAATTTTTTTTACGTATACTACCACCACGAGATAGTATCAAAGTACTTATAATTCGATCCGAGCACGTCTAATTTATAGACTCCATAAAAAAATTTCAATGATTAGGCAATTTTTTCTTTCAACTTTAAAAGCCCTTTCGCCTTTCGTAGGAATAGAATTTAAGATTTCAAAATTTAAAGAAACTAAGTTTCTTCAAAAAAAATTATGTATATTCAAAAATTAAGGGATGACAAATATGAAAATAAGAGCTTCTGTTCGTAAAATTTGTGAAAAATGTCGACTGATACGTAGACGGGGACGAATTTTAATAATTTGCTTCAACCCAAGACATAAACAAAGACAAGGATAATCTTTCTAAACGAGAACACTCTAAAGGATCCGATGGAAAAAAAAAGAAAGGATCCATTTTGACATAAAATGGATATATCCATAGACCGCTGACTTATATTTATGAGATGATAAAATATGGCAAAACCTTTACCACGAATTGGTTCACGCAGAACTGGACGCATTGGTTCACGTAAGAATGGACGTAAAATACCAAAAGGAGTTATTCATGTTCAAGCAAGTTTCAACAATACTATTGTGACCATTACAGATGTACGGGGACGAGTAATTTCTTGGTCCTCCGCTGGCACTTGTGGATTCAAAGGCACAAGAAGAGGAACACCTTTTGCTGCTCAAACCGCAGCAGGAAATGCTATTCGGACAGTAGTGGATCAAGGAATGCAACGAGCAGAAGTCATGATAAAAGGGACTGGTCTTGGACGAGATGCGGCATTAAGAGCTATTCGCAGAAGTGGTATACTATTAACTTTCGTCCGGGATGTAACCCCTATGCCACATAATGGATGCAGACCCCCTAAAAAAAGGCGCGTGTAAAAAGTAATGTAAAAAGTAAATAGTGAATAGATTTCAAGAGAAATAAATAATTCAATGAATTCACAATAACAATATTATTATGGTTCGAGAGAAAGTAACAATATCTACTCGGACACTGCAGTGGAAATGTGTTGAATCAAGAAAAGACAATAAGCGTCTTTATTACGGACGCTTTATTTTG